CCTATCGATGAGAGATCAAGAAACTTTGTATTATATCAAAAAAATAATAAAATCTGAATTTTCTCAGATTAAAACTGTATTTCACAACTTCTCTTTAAATTATGATGGAGATTTTGATCTAATACATAAAATATTTTCCGATATTATATACTCTTTCTCAGAATACATACTAAAGCGATCTGATCAACAAGAGGAATTTCTAGGAAATAAATCTTATCAGCGGAATGAATTTTTTGATGCAAATAAATCCGAAATTAAATCTAGTCAATCTAAAAAGGATTCAGTTTATCAATTTTTGCAAGAAAAATTATTAGGAGTAAAAGAATTTCATGAATTATCAGAAAATGATATTTCTAGATTAAATCGGATTCAAAAGTCTAAACATAATGTTTGCTGGAATTTTAATATAGTAAAGTCGGATACATTTAAATCAAGCATCTTAAAAAAATATTCAATTAAACATAATTTTTGTTCTAACACCGAATTGAATAAAAATAGACTTATAGTTAAGGGATTATTTAATACAGATCAATATTCCTTAATTTATTATTATAACAGATCAATGTTTATAGTATCCATGACAAAAGAACAACAATTAGGTTTAGGTTGTTCTAAAAATTTAAAATTTTCAGATTTTAATCGACTTTTTGAAATTTATAAACAAAAAAGTTTTGTTTCTTCTTCACCATTAGAGCCTTCTGTTTTATTAAATAGTCATAATAGTAATTGGTCCTCAACTAAATATGTTTCTAATAGTCCAAATTCAACTCTAATTAGTTTATTCTCGGATTATGTATATATTTCGGAAAATATATCAACCCAACTAAATAAACTTAACCTAGCTCTTACTAACCCTCACTTGAGCGCATGGACTAGAGATTTATCTACAGGCAAAGGAATCGTGTTATGGGAATATAAACGTTCGATGATGCCTATATTTCCAGGTAAGCTTAGTTACAAATACTATCTTAGTCGTGATGCAACAAATAGTAACTTAGTTCGTATATATCAGGTATTACACCATACTAGTTGGCATAATGGATTGCAATATTTCGGAGGTAATATTAATTTTTTCTGCGATAGATTTGAACGATTTATAAAAATTCCTGTTAGATCGAAATTAACATCCACATTAATATCTAAATATAGTTATTTATATAATCAAATAACATCTAAATATAGTTATTTATATAATCAAATAACATCCAAGTATAGTTATTTATATAATCAAATAACATCCAAATATGGTTATTTATATAATCAAAATAAATTAGTTTTCTTTATTTTAAAATATACTTATTCTTTTTGGAAATATTTAAATATATTATGTATCGAAAATATATCTTATTTTATATATATATTCAACAATCAGTTCAAGAAAAAACAATTCAATTTTATTAGTCTAAAGAATATCATAGTTGATCCTCTAATGGATACTTCTATTTTAACTTTTACTAGAGACATAATTGGATATTTAGATATATGCATAGTTAATCCAGATGAATATGTTCGCATGGCTTATTTTCTCTATGAACATTTGGTTTATTATCCGTTTCTCTCTTTGATTGTTAATCCAGACTTTTACTATTTTTTAGGGTTTGTCATTGAGGAGGTAAGTGAGAATTCGCAGTTTTTAAACTTGATATCTGAGAACCCCGAAAATAACAAATCATTTTTTAAAATTTATTTAGATTCACAAACAGATAAAAAAGACTCTATTTTGGTTAGAATTAAAGATGAGGTGGTCCATAATGTAACCGATTTTGTTTTTCTTTCTGTAAGATGGATATTCGATAGTTATTCCGCGTGGTTAACAAAACAGGGTTGGTTTTATAAAAATTATGAATGGATGCAAGATCCACGCCTATTTCCGCGCCAAGCACGTAACTTCCTTTTAGTCGTTTTATATAGTGTGCGTTATATGGTCTTTGATTTAATAAAATCGTATTTTATATTGTACGATAAGTGGAATTTTACTTATCGAATTGACAAAATGGATTTTTTATTTTCCGTCGATTTTGCATTACCACTATCTAATATTGTGGGAATTTTTGATACTTCCCCTGATGGTTTGTATTTCAGAATTAAAGATCAATATTCGTATACACCTAATACATTAATAAAAACAAGTTTTCCTTCAAACAACTACTTTTCTGAAGCAGATACAATAAAGTTGTTCGATTATCTATCTGTTCCCAAATTTAGTTATGACAAAAAATTATTACTTTTTACAAAAAGTAATAATTTGCAAAATTATAATCCTATATATGGGGATGTTTTGAATTATATCGATGTTACTTATGATATAAGATCTCCTTTTCTTATCCTTCCAAAAATTAAATCTGTTTATTTTGAGAAAACAAATAGTTTGCCTATAACTTCCCAAATAATTAATAAAATAAATGTAAAAAAAATTACGGATACTTATTATCGAACTCTTAATAAACTTTATGAACTTTTTTTGTTAAAACAAAACATAACTAAAGGAAGCACATTCACAGATTCGTATGTTGAATCTATCTTTCATATTAATTCTCGAATCAATGGAGGAGTATCAACTTTAGGTGATTTTGATTCTGAAACATCAGAATCGTCGTCATTTCTGGAATCGGTTATTTTTTCAAGTGAGGTTACTTTAAATTCATCAACTAATGAAAATCTCGATGTTACAAATAAGAATTTAATTGAAAACAGTTTCATTTTTAACTCAACTTTTGAAAATAATTTAAACAATTTTTCTTTGATTTTCAAAAAAATTGTTGATAGAGCCGTTGAGTTAATTGATTTTGAAACAACTCCAAGTCTTAACATTTATTATTTTTCTTTTTTGAAAGAAAACCTACTAGGATTATTCACACCAAGTGAGGATAGAGTTTTCTTTTATAAAGGTAATATTATGTCTTCATTGCTTGGCTTTTATCATAGAAAAGAATCCTCGTCAATAAACTTAAAACAATTACTGGAAGATATAAACATATACAAGTCCGTTCGACAAGATCGTGTTTTTACCAAATGGTCTTTTTTTAATAAATATAAGTCTTGGTTTTTTACTTTTGAATGGTGGGAATATTTTTATAGTTTGCTTTTAGAAACAATTCCTGAAATAGTTTTAAATTTAGTTGATAAATTAGAATATCTTTATTGTGATTTTTGTGAATACTATAATAGTAAATGGAATTTTTTGCTAAATAGGCTTTATTTACCATTGACATCTAAAAAAGTAGCTGAATCTACTGATAAAGTAATTCATTTTTTAATTGGAATCGAAGGCCTTTTAGTTGAACCCGTGTGTCAATTGAAAAAAGATAAATATCAAAAATGGATCGGACTCTCTTTTATTGATAATAGTTATGTTATCTATTTCTCTTTGGCCCTTTTCTTTATTTTGTTATATGGAATTAGTCAACAATATATACCTTTTTTGATGGGTTTTGATTTTCTGTTTCTATGGAAACGATTTCAAATCATCAAATATTTAATAGATCCTTTGCGTCTGAAGTATCTCCATAAATTAATGCAATCTTCTCCTCTGAGAGACGAAATGATAACTCGAGATTTAGTAAGATTTTCTATCAAAAATTTTGTTACTTTTGGCAATAATCTTTCGTTCTACTTGTTCCGAGCAAGAGACATAAATCATTGGATGTTTGTACGAAAAGGTTCGGACAGTTTTCGACAAGAAAAATTAATAGTCGTTAAAGCTGTACTTACAAATAAAAGTCTTTCACGCTATGGTTTTTATTTCAATTATAACTCAAATCCATTAAATATTAATGGACTTCATGAAGGAGCTTTTCGTTACTTAAGATATTTTATCGATAGTTGTCGTAGAGATTTTCCAAAAGATAAACAGAGTTCTGTAAAATCTCTTGGAAATGAAATTTTTTCTGCTTTTCAAATAAATGTTCTTGCCCCAACAAAATTTGACTCTAATTCTGATTTCAATGTTTCATCATTTGATTTGGACACGTCATTACAATTTTCTGACATTCCTTCTAGAAAAATTCTTATGGTAGGACCCATAGAAACTGGAAGAAGCTTTTTGATAAAATCTATAGCGGCAGATTCCGGATTTCCCTTAATACGGATATCTATGACCGAATTATTAAATGTTAAACCTGATAATGATAGCTCGACTGCAATTCTTATTCTTCGGAAAGCCATTAGTATTTTAAAAATGACTTTTGATTTGGCAAGGAGACTTTCTCCATGCATTATATGGATTCAGGATCTTCATGAATTAAATGTTAATCGTTTTGTTAATAGTTTGGAGAGTGATCCAAAATATCTACTTTGTGAATTAGTTAAGATTCTTACTGATAAAAGTTCCAAATCTGCCACTAAAAATAATATTGTTATTGCGCCAACACATACACCTACAAGAATTGATCCAAGTCTTATTCTTCCAGAAAGATTTCAGCAAGTTATCTATTTACGTGCAGTTAATGTTCTTCAACGTCAGAAAGAATTTCCTGTTTTGTTACGAGTTAAAGGGTTGTCTTTGAAAAACTTCTTGTTTTATTCCGAAGAATTTGGTTATCGAACTATGGGTTATAACAAACGCGATTTGTCAGTTCTAGCCAACGAAACTTCAGCAATAAGTATTTCTCGAAACCAACGAAATGTTTGTACGAATACTATAAAATTAGCTTTATTAAAGCAAATTTTAGTGGTTACGTATCTTGATGATAAATCACAATTAAATCCAAGTTATGAAATGATTGCTTATCGAATAGGAAAAGCTATTATACAAAAAAGCATTCTAAATAAATTTCATTTAGATTTTCTAGCCGCGGGTAATCGTTTGTTAAAGAGTAGATTTTCTTTCTTATCCACTTGGTATTTAGAGCCTTCAATTACAGACTCTGTAATAAAAGAGTTAACTTTATTTGCTTATATTTCCGGATGTTTGGCTGGTGTTGCAGCTCGAGATGCTTGGTTTATGTTGGATAATAAACGGGAGGATTTTATTTCTTTAGATCCTAATGTAACAAATGATCTTAGTTTGTCTTTTGCTCTTTTGGAAGGTCTTTTATCAGAATTTACAAAATTGGAGTTAATTCAAAATCCATCCAGTAAGCGAGGCTTATCTCTTGAGTCACAAGATACTTTGTATATGTTGCAAACTGGGTATTTTGCCGAATCCAATATTTTTGGAAGTAAGAGAGGAAATTATACTTCCAAACTATTAGTTCCACTTAGTAGGGTATGGTCTCCCAGAACCTGGCGTATTAGTCATATTCGTAGTAGTATGTATGAATCTATAAGAACGTTGTCCGAAAATGATTTTTTAGCCAATCTTATTGATTTTTATCGAGATCAAGATCAACTTCCGGAACAAGATAGTGATTTTACTAGAATCAAAGAGGGTCGAAAGAAAAGTTTTAAAAAGAAAAAGTTTTTTGTTTCTCTTTCTTCCCGAAAATCTATGGACCAGGTAGAAGCTAAGAAAGTACAAGCCTTAAATGATTATTTAAATAATATTTTATTAAAAGATCAGTTTGAAAAGCTTGGAGTTTCTGATTTGTCAACAGAATACAAAACCCATTATTGTCCATCTAGTCATCCACTTTTTTTTCTAGGAAAGCGTTTCTTATGGGACACGGAAAGTTTATTAGTTCCAAAGAATAATCTTCTATTTGCGCATAATGATTTATTTATTACGGAAGAATTAGTAAGACAATTTTATGTTATTCGTGGAGTTGCACGAGAAAAAGAGAGAAGACGTTCTAATAAAAAATTAAAAAATATTTTTCTTGCTCGAGGCTTTAGTCGGAATGCAATAACAAACTTAGATATAAATACAGAGGAAGAAGATAAATTAGAACAAAAGGAATTGGAAAAAGAAGAAGTCTCTGTTGAACAAAGTTTTGATCTTATAAGGGAAAATGAAATGATGAAAATTAGTCTTCAAACTCCCCTATTATTTAACTCATCTGTTATTTCTAACATACTTTTTCTAGAGGAGTTTGTAGATCGATTCTTTATGTTCAATTCCGTAAATCATCAGCAAAGATGGATTGATGCTAATAATTCATCATCAAAAATTTCTTTAAATTCTACTATTTTATTTGAAATTTATCAGTATTTACTTAACTTCTTTTTATCTAACCGTAAATTATTGAATGTTCTTATACAAAAATTGATACAATAAAAGTATCTTTTACCGGATGATATTGAAAAAATTATGTGTCATTTTAAATAAAAGTAGATTCTCAAGTTCTTTTTAATTTATTAACGGTAGGGTTTTAATTTCACTATGCTTCTTTCTTCCTGAAAATTAGAAATTACAATTACTTGTAATTTCTAATTTTTTTTTGCCTTGAAGAGGATTCGAACCTCCACGCTTTATAGCACAAGATTTTGAATCTTACGTGTCTACCATTTCACCATCAAGGCTTGTAATTTTATTGAAAATTGAGAGAAATTTTATTCTATATTTTTTATTGTATTTATAAAAGTACTTTGTTTTCAATTTCCAACTTTTTTCGATGTGTATATACACATAGTATAGAATTCAATTTTTTGGCTGCCACTCAAATTGTGATATTGAGGTCAAAGCGTTGCGTAGCTATAGATATAGTTTATTAAATTTTTTCTTTTTTTCTAGTTTCTAAAAAAAAGCTACCAAAGATTGTAAAGTCTTTCAGTAGCTTTTTTTAGAAACTTTTAATAAACTGTTTCTTTTTCTTTTTTTAAGAAGCAAAAAAAAATTTATTTTATGCCCATTTTGGGATTTTTTCGATAATTTGAATAAAGGGGTTTATAAAGATTCCCAAAAAAGTAGATCCCAAAACACAAATAATTATAGTAATTTCTATTGAATCTTTTGAATCTGTTAGACCTGCGGAACCCTTGTAATCTAAAATATATGTAGTTACTCTTAAATAAAAAAGTACTTGAATTATTTTTAAATAATAATATATAGAAAAAATACTGGTAATTATTCCGACAGAAACTAAAAAATATAAACCTGATTTCCATCCAGTCCAAAAAAGATAGAGTTTTCCAAAGAAACCCGATAATGGAGGAATCCCTCCTAAAGATAATAGACATAAAATCAAAGAAAAAGCTAGGAGTGGGTCTTTTCTGTATAATCCCGTATAATCTCGGATAATATAAGTTCCCGTACGCAAACTGACTAAAATTGTACATGCAAAAGTTCCTAAATTCATAAAAATATAGAAAAACATGTAGATTATCATGCTTGCATGCCCATCTTTTATTTTCCCAGCAACAATGCCTATGATAATATATCCAATTTGACTTATAGAGGAATATGCAAGCATACGTTTCATACTTTTTTGGGTCGTAGCTATTAAATTTCCCAAAATCATACTCGAAATTGCTAGTATTCCTAATAAGATACGCCATTCCTTTGATGAATAATTTAAAGTAATAGTTAAAATTCGTGTAGCCAAATTCAATCCAGCTACTTTGGAAGTTACCGATAGAAAAGCAACAACTGGAGTGGGTGAGTCAGAGTCGAATTAAGAAGGATTACTCACTTCTTTCTCTCTTTCAAAACCGTGCATGAAATTAAAGTTTCACACGGCTCCTAAGTAGGGAGATCAAAAATAATCTACCTAACCTTTTTCGTGTCTGTATAAGATTTGATTGGCTTTTTTTTACTAATCAAATAAAACTTGTCGAAAAATCCTTATCAGCTTTCATCCATCAAATAATGTTTTCTTTTTTTTACATTTTTTTATAATGTAAACTGGGATGATTTCTTATTTGATTAGGACAACAAGTTGAGTTTCTTCGTTTTTCATAGCTATTCGATTAATGTTTTAGGGTGATTTTTTGCTGACAGTGCTCCTTTTGTTTGCAGTTATAGTTTTTGAAGGAAAAAAAGATTATGGAGCATTTTTTTGAACATTCTATTCTATATTCTGATTGTTCCTTTCTTATTGCTATATTTTTTTCTTAAATGCCACTAATTTAATCTTCGTATAGAAACTACCCTTGATCATTTTTTTTATGCAGATTTTATTCAATTTTAATTCTTTGCTTTACATTACTAAACTACATGTAGTACAGACACCTTTTAGAATCTCTGGTAAAAGTTTTTATTACATCCGATGAGTATTTTTAATACTCCAAATTTTATATAGCTAGACATTTTTATTTTCTTTCTATTTTATTAGAAATATTTGTAATTTTTAATACGAGTCACACTCCTTCATAAACATCGGGAGTCCATTGATGAAAAGGAACCAAAGAGAGCTTGAATCCAATTCCGACAACGATAAAAATTGTTGCTAAAAAAACAGCTATAGAATCATACATTTGATTATTAAAAAGTTCAGTTGCTATTTCTTGTAATTGAATTTTTCCTCCGGATAAACCATATAATAGAGAGAATCCGTAAACTAATATAGAAGAACTTGCTCCACCCATAAGTAAATATTTCATAGTAGCTTCATTTGATCGTATATCTCTTTTTGTATAACCTGCTAAAAGATAAGATGATAAACTTAAACATTCGAGAGCTATAAAAATACTGAGCAAGTCATTTGCAGAACATAAAAACAAACTCCCTAAAGTAGCTATAAATAAAAAAACCAGAAATTCTGTTATAGGTAGTTTTGTATATTTAATATATTCTAGTGTTAATGGAATGCATAAAAATGAGCATATTAGGATAAATAATCTGAATATATTGTTGAAATTATTTATTTGTAAAGTTCCGTTAAAGGCTAGTATTCTATTTTCATTCCACTCTATAGATATTATTAGTATCGCTACAGCTAATATAATTAACGAAGTATGATAGAACAAATATTTTTTCTTTTTAATTGATAATAAATCGACCGCTAGAAAGAATATTATACCAAAAATCAGACTGAATTCGGGTAAAATTAAATTCCAATCTGTTACAAAACTGCTTAATTCTTTCATAATCTTATTTGGGATAATTTTGCAAAAAAAATAAAGGTGCTTTTTTTATAAATCTTATTTTTTTTTACTCTTTTATTTAAAAAAGTGCTTTTTATTTTAATTTTACTAAAAATCAACTGGAAACTTGTAGAAACAAATTTCCAGTTGATTTTTCTAATTAACGGAAGTGTGAAAAAGCTTTATTTGCTTCTGCCATTCGATGAGTTTCTTCTTTCTTACGAACCGCATTACCATTGTTTCTTGCGGCATCCATTATTTCATAACTAAGTTTGGAAGCCATGTTTTTGCCGGATCTTTTGTGGCATGCTTGTAATAACCATCGAATAGCCAGTGCTTTTCCTTGAAAAGACTGAATTTCTACTGGTACCTGATAAGTAGAGCCACCTATTCGTCTTGCTTTTACTTTAATATTAGGAGTAACTTTTCGTATTGCTTGTCTTAAAACAGAGAGTGGATTTTTATCTGTTTTACGTTTGATATTTATCATTGATTGATAGAGTATTTTATAGGCCAATGATTTTTTACCATTTTTTAAAATACGGTTAACTAACATGTTAACCAACCGATTACGATAAATTGGATCGGCTTTTTTTGTTTTAATTGCTTTTGTTTCTCGATTAATCATTAGATTGAGTCTTTTTTTTTTTCTTTTTTTATTTATTTAGGCTTACTAAACTAAAATTAGTTGTCTCTTTTTATTTAGGCTTTTTTACTCCATATTTGGAACGCCCCTGTTTTCGTTCCCGAACTCCCGCAGTATCTAAAGTACCTCGAACAATATGATACCTGACTCCGGGTAAGTCTTTGACTCTTCCTCCTCTTACTAGTACTACTGAATGTTCTTGTAAACTATGTCCAATTCCGGGTATATAAGCTGTAATTTCAAAGCCAGAGGTTAATCTAACTCTAGCAACTTTACGTAGAGCAGAGTTGGGTTTTTTAGGTGTTGTGGTACAAAACCGTACGTGAAATTTACATTTCATACGGCTTCTCACCCTCATTTTAAATAAACAAAAAAAAATAACTTTTTTTTTGATTTAGAAATAACAAAAAAAAATGAGAAGGTCTCTAGTTTTTTTGTTATTAGTTATCTTTC